AGATCGGAATCGTCGCCTTATGACAGAGGCGGGGTGTGGTATATTCATATCCACATAGATATACACTTTAGCGCTAACGACACGGATTACTAGTCATTTTTTCCTTATTTCATTTCAAATCAAAATCGATTGATAATCAATCTTTCAAATAAAAAAATAGGAATCTAGATCATTAGAAAGATGAGAATTTGTGGGAAAAAATAGAGAAAATCAAATAAATAACAAGTAAAGATATATCCGAAATTTTGACTTTTTTTTCCATATGAGGCATTTCGAGAGAACAAGGGGGTTATACCATTTCATGTCGGATCAGTGAATTATTGGGCCGAGCCGGATTTGAACCAGCGTAGACATGTTTGCTTTGCCAACGAATTTACAGTCCGTCCCCATTAACCGCTCGGGCATCGACCCAGGAAGAATCAATTACAGACTTATTAATGATAATAATCCATGACTACTTCCTTTCGTAATACCCTACCCCCAGGGGAAGTCGAATCCCCGCTGCCTCCTTGAAAGAGAGATGTCCTGAACCACTAGACGATGGGGGCACATTTGCCCAACCGTCATCATACTATGATGATAGTATGAACAGTTTTTTGAAAATGTCAATATAACGAAATGAAATGGTATGAGTAGATTCGAAAGATCTTTCCGTCTTTCACGATTCCATAGAATTTTTTGATTCGTCATTTATATATTCATGAATCATTCATTCTAATCGACATTATCCATTTTAACTACATAAATAATCTATTCTTTTTATTAATCTTAAAAAAAAAATAAAAATATAACTAAAATAGAAAAAATAATAAAATAGAAAAAATAAAAAGAATACGAAACCCTTTCCAGGAATCATTGATCTGCCAGAAAGCCAGAAAAGAGGGCTAGGCTAAATCCCAGTTCTTTCGCTTTCATTCATTGATTCACTCATTAGTAAGATAGGCATATCTCTATTTCACACTAAACCAGGAAATTAACAAATAATAAATATGGAAATCTGATAAAGGATAGGTATCAACAAGTTATCAAAAATTTCTTTCTAAGAATTTGGGAATTTGGTTCCGAGGACAAATAGAATCCCCTCATCAGTGATTTTTGGTAGGTACATGTATCAATCAAATTCATTTTATTATGATGACGAGCAATTCAATTAGGTTTGGCTTTGAAAGAATTCAAAGCATTGATATTTATCAAATTCAATAAGCCGTTTTTTTACCTATATTCACTAGTTTAGCCTATACCTCACTAGGTAAAAAAATTCTCGTTTATGAATGAGCTACTATGAGTCTACTCCCTATACTCATTTATATATTTACTTTCCATAGATTTGATTTATAATCTATGTCCATAGATATATCTTATCCCCCTTAATGGCTTATTCCGGAATTGAATCAAATGGGCCCTTTTAACTCAGCGGTAGAGTAACGCCATGGTAAGGCGTAAGTCATCGGTTCAAATCCGATAAGGGGCTTTGGTCCTTTTTCATAAAACTACAGCGGCAGTATTCCCATTTGAGGGAGAATAGAGATAGTGTTGATAGTCGAAATTTCTAATAAATAAAAAAAAAGTCAGAAACTCTATATCAGAAACTCTATAATTAATTCTAAAATGAAATTAGAAAAATTCGAAGAAGAAGAATAAGTTAAGATTCGAATGATTTATACTATAACTATAGTAATTATAGTTATAAAGTTAAACATTTGTTTATTATATGACTAATTAGTATATAACTAATATTAAGTATTATAATGAATAATGATAATGAATAATGAATGAATAATGATAATGAATAATGATTAAGGCGGCTCTTCAATTTCCAAATTTGACCCTTTTGCATTATTCCAGCAAAACAATTGTAAAAATTCGATTTGAAATCAACAAAACAAAAAGTAAGTGGACCTAACCCATTGAATTATGACTATATCCACTATTCTGATAGTAAAACTCGATATAGATGAAATTAGAACTGTGGATCCGATCCGCCTTTATTCTTTCATTTTCATATTTCTTTTGACTCCGAAAAAATCTGTCGATATTTCTGATTAAATCTTCTTGTTCCTAGTTATTCAATAGGACTAAATTACTATTCCCTTCGTCCGCAGAAAAGTTTATTCGAAGTCACAACATAAGACACATAAGAGACATTTTCAATATCTTTCTTTGATTCCAGAACACAAGATCAATTTCTATTGATACTTATATGTATATAAGTATTGATAGTTATATGTATATATTGATAGTTATATGTATATAAGATTTCTATATCATAAGATAAGATTTCTATATCTATTAGATCATGGCTTCATGTACCAAAAATTTCCATATTGATGCATACAATATTTTTATTCCGACAATATAATGTAGACTGTATGTGAAAAAATACTTTCACTTCAAAGCTTCCTAGGATTTAATATTGTATTGATTAATATTGTATTGATTAAGTAGTTTAATGCACATAGAAATTCGAAGAGTACATAAAAATCTTTTTTTTTTTAATATT